TCTTCATATAGATAGATATAGGATCTACGGGGCAATTACTTAGAAGTACATTTTGTGCAACAGCCCTTCCTATCTGATAGAAAAGGATCCCATGATCCTGAACCGATATTACCTGGGATCGCAAATCCCAAGTTTGTCTATGAAGAGCTGATCTAATTGTATTAGTTTCTATAATTGATTTCTTCTGTGTAATACTAATGGATAGGGCCTCATTGATAAGTGCTGCAAGATCTCGTGCATTGGAACCCATGGTTATGGACCCGAATCCGTTAGTATGGAACATTTTCTTTTCCAAGTGAAACCCTTTAGTATATGAAAGAATGAAAAAGTGCTTTCGTTGTTGTTGAATAAGAAGCCTTCGTATCTTAATGCATGTATTTAATTTATTCGGAGCTATTAGAGCGGGATCCACTTTTTGGGGAATATGAGTCGAACCAATAACAAGAATATTTCTAGTGGAATATCTTTCACAATCTCTGGAGAGATAGTTCTGTAATAGACCGAAGGATCTGTAATTCACATACAGATCATGAATGTTTGGAATCCATATTATGCAAGGAGACATTTCTCTTGCTAATGCGAATCGAAAGGTGATATCGATATAAAATCCGTATATACTCGGCGACATATCCATAGTTAGCACATTCGTCATATCTAGCAGCTCCGTATCAAGATCAAGGTCATCATCAATATCGTCACTATCACTATCATCAATAAAAAAACCTTCAGGCTTGTAATACGAATACGGAAAGTTGTTCGGAAATATCGTAATGAAAGGAACATGGGAGTTTGTCGCTAGGTATTTGACCAAATAGGATCGTCCAGTTCCTATAGAATCTATCACTAAAATACCCCTAGAAGGGGATAGGGCTAAACGGAGCGAGAAGGGTTTTCCATGAGATGGGAAATGAAAACTATTAGCCCCACACGGGGTTTGTGAATAAGTGATTGTCTGATAATGAGCAAGGAATATCCGTCTTTCTGCTAAACAGGATCTATTGAACTCATAATTCATTAGATACTTTTTATGAATGTCAACTAAGTATCGTAAGTAAATTGATCCCGGTTGTTCAATCATTTGATAACCAGAGTCATTTTTTGATAAATGATCACTATGAGTCAGACTCAATAGAATTTGATCAATCCTTTTTTCTTTTTCTGTCGTTAAGGTGGAGAACTGAACCAAGAATTCTCTTTCTTCATCATCAACCAAATCACTGTTCGCGACCCAGGATTCTATTTTCTCATCAATCCAATCACCGTTCACCCCTTTTCTTTTTCTTATCAATGAATAGATCTCTTTACTTGTACGACTTAGATGTCTCGTATTTCTCGAAAAAGCGATTCGATTGATGGGATTTTGTATGATACTTCTGAGATCGATGAGATTGATATTCAAATATTTCTTCTTAGAACGTATTGATTTGACCCCATAAGCGGAACCACCAACCAATAGCATGTTGCCACCAGAAGCAGAAACCCGTATTTCTTCCAGAAAATCTCCTAATTGTTCCAGAGCAACTAGAAAGAGATTCTTTAACCAGAAAGAATTCAGTTCAGATTCAGATGTAGGATACCTATCCAAAAGTTTTCGCAACTCCATCATGTATGATGGAATCATCAAAGATTTGATCTTTTCTAACTCTGTCTGTAACTCACTAGAGGCTCGGGAAACAAAGAGAAGATGTATGCGAACGAGATATCCAGCAACAAGAAGAAGGAAAAGGATTGAATAGAGGAACTCCCGAGCATTTGTTAATCTCAGATGTGTCCATATCAATGGAACGGGTGACTCATTATTTCGATGAATCGTTTCTTCGGACAGAAGGAGATTCTGTAAACACTTACTCGAAATCTCACTTATCAGACTCGAAATCTTACTTTTCAGAGTCAGAGTCCATTGTGGAAGAATCTTCTGAGGAATTGGCCATGATATATCTGATACATGCATAATATCTCTCAAAAAGGATACAAATTTGTGCCTGCTACTTAGTATCCTTAGTATCGGCAATGGTTCTGAAAAAATCTCTAAAAGGGTGGTGAAATTTAGATATTTCCACCCTGTCGAAGTAAGGAACCATGGCATATATGTTTGGAAGAGATTCCATTTTGAGAGATTGAAAAGAGCACCATCTCGTTGAAAGGTTCTATACATCTGCCCTTTCTCAACGCATTTCTTTAGAGAAAGACTCCGTTTTTTTTTCCTCTTTCCAGATGGGAAATCCTTCTCAGAACATGGAGTGTGAATCAAATCCATGTTTGAATTGAAACTGAGATACTCATGCAAGTTCTTCCCTTCTGAATCAGATAGATTCATATCTGAAAGAGGCTGACAATAAGTTCTTTCAAAATGAACTATTTGTTCCTCTGTTAGAGGTGTTGTAGAAATGTCTGCGATCGAGTAAATAGCTCTACGAACGAATGGCTCGGATCGAGTTGGAAAATGGAAAAATTTGTACAAGTTATACCTTTCGTCACCACTTTGTGTAAAATCGTTAGG